CTATAAGAATCGGTACTGAACATCCCCCCTGTAATTGTACAGGCTCCCATAGCAATAACATATTTTGGTTCCGGCATTTGTTCATATAATCTCACTAAGGAGGGAGCCATTTTCATTGTTACTGTTCCGGCTGTTAAAATTAGATCTGCTTGTCTAGGACTCGATCTTGGTACTAGTCCATAACGATCAAAGTCAAAACGTGATCCTATTAGTGAAGCAAATTCAATAAAACAACAACTGGTACCATAGAGAAGCGGCCATAAACTAGAGAGTCTTGACCAATTTGAAAGATCATTTAATGTAGTTGAAATAACTGAAATTTCGGCTGTTCGATCAAGTAAAGGAAACTCAATGGAATTCATAACTTTTTCAATCTTTTTTTCCCTTTTCGTTTTATTGTCTGAATATTCAGGAGCTAAGACCATTCCAATGCTCCCTTTCGCCATGCATAAACTAAACCAACAATTAATATAAGCACGAAAATTAAAGCTTCTATAAATACAGATACACCCAATACATCAAAACTCATTGCCCATGGATAAAGAAAAACCGTTTCAACATCAAAAACAACAAAAACTAGAGCAAACATATAATAACGGATTCGAAATTGTAACCAAGCATCGCCCATCGGTTCTATACCCGATTCATAACTAGAAAGTTTCTCTGGCCCTTTGCTAATCGGGGCTAAAATCCCGGAAATGAAAAATGCCAAAATAGGAATAAGACTTGATATTATTAGAAACGCCCAAAAAATATCATATTCGTAAAGCAAAAACATAGACGCACTCCTATGAACGTGGAAAATATACCGGATTGGTCGATTCGAATTGAAGTTGTAAAGTCACCCATAACTGTTTAGTCAAAACAAGAATTCATTTTGGCCAAACCACCTGGTTTCCCTTGATTATTGCGGGGCATATCTCATTTCAAGATTTATCGACTGACTTGACCGGCATCCTATTTCCAGTTTATTTACAGTCTACTGAATTTTTTTATTTCGATTTTCTTTAATTTCTTTAGTTAGTATAACTCTATATGTTATGCTTAGCCAAATTCTCTTGTTTTCACCTAGAATTCTTGCTAAAGAAAGCGACTTCCAAATAAAAAAATAGAATTATTATTTTGTGTTTAAGAATTTTGAACTTATTATTCTTTTGATTATTTGAATTTTTTTTTATAAAAATTCGATTTATAGATTTAGGTTTTTTTAGGAATAGAATAAGGAGGTCTTTTTGTCGTTTTTTTTCTTAGTGATTTAGAATAGAACAAGTATTCAAATGTAAGAGAATGAAGAGGTATTTCTACCTTATGATTTCGAATATCTTAGTGTTGGGATATTCCGTTTATTAGAATCTGGGTGGGGTTTTCTCTTGATTGAATACAGGAAAAGAGGACCGTCCCCTTTTTGTTGTGCTTCGCTAGGTCTAGGTAAGATATATGAGGAAAAAGCTTATTTTACTATATTTACAGTGTATTGTTTGTTGACAAGGAAACTTACCAAAGAGATTCGTTTTTCAACAAGCTTTAGCTTGTCCACAAATACATCAGGTTATTCCCTAGATCTCTGTGAATAACTCTTTGGGTTTTTTAACCGGGCTCGTGTCATGATTTTGACTTCTTAAATTCATTTTAATTAAGGTTAGGTATACCAAAGAAAAGGAGTATCACTCCTTAATTGTGGACAGTAAAATTCCATAATATGAATTTTCCTACGAAGATTAATGACAAAGGATTGGTTTGTTTATCCACGATTGGAAACGGATCGATTCGATCCCTTGAAATACGCTTTTCTTTCACTTTTCTGTTCTGCTTTAAACGATTCTTGTGAGTGAGTTTTTGGGAAAAAAAATTTATTTCGATGACCCAACCGGTTAATTACAAGCAACAAACAAGAATGAAGAAATGAAAATTTGAAATAAAAAATTGTAGAATTTTTCATTTTATTCATGTTAATTTTATAGGGCTCTAGGGCTATACGGACTCGAACCGTAGACCTTCTCGGTAAAACAGCTCAAACTTTTTATTATCAAAATGATTTGAACTGTTTCAAAGACCCAACATGCATTTTTTTTGCATTGGGCTCTTTCATTAACTGATAGAAATATCAGCCAATTCACCATATTTTTTCTTGATAGAAAAATAAGATAAGGAGATGGTTCCATGTGCTCTGATTCATTATTTGGGATTCTGATCCAGGAGCACTACCAAAGTGTTTCAAGGGTGGGGTTATCTTGACGTAGGTCTGCCTCTGGCCTAGATCGTTTTAAGTTAAATAAAGTCTCTATCGTTCGGTTTAGAAAATTAAATATGAAACTTCATACACCTTAAAGTTCATAGGACGAAAAGAGATTTTTTGAGGACCTTATACTCATTATGCCTAGCATTGAATGTACTGTTATTCACCTTATCAATACCTCAAATCAATGATGGGGTCTGGTTGGTACCTACATGGGCACTCAAATCGGACCGACCCATTTGTCAGGCTATTGTTCCCTAAAAG